AAAATTTTCATCTATTTTCTATCCTTTTGGCGGCATGGCCGAGTGGTAAGGCGGGGGACTGCAAATCCTTTTTCCCCAGTTCAAATCCGGGTGTCGCCTGATCAACAAAAAAAGAATAGTCCTTATTATTTTCTTATTATTCCTACATGTTCCCATTCCCTTGGGATGTTACTACGTATTTTGCTTGTGTTTAATCTTTCCTGATTCGAAATCATAATTGATTTATTGGATTGGTTTCTCAACAGTCTTTGGCCAAAATCTCCTTTTGACTCTGCGCCACTGATTCCACTATTATTAGTGAGAAATAATGGAAGAATTCTTTCGTATTTATAGAGATAGGGGACATAATTCACATGGATATAGTAAGTCTCGCTTGGGCTGCTTTAATGGTAGTCTTTACATTTTCCCTTTCACTCGTAGTGTGGGGAAGAAGTGGGCTATAAAAGTATTACTAATTGAGTTGAGGAATCAAACCGTATTTATTGTTTTATAGATCATTATCGTTCTGAAACGCTAAACTATTTCAAATCCCATTGGATTCGAACCTATGAATCATATTCTTTTAATCAAAGAGATATTTCAGCGATTCCCGTGTAAAAGAAAGGGATTCAGATGATTCGAATAAATAGATGTAGCAAATTGGAATTTGTTGTTATGTCAATTCTATACAATGGAATGCACATATATGAAGAGAATATTGTAGGTTGATCTCTAGAAACTTACTTTATTCTAGATTAATAAAAATAGACTATAGAGTATAGATAGTATGGTAGAAAGAAAGATTCATCTATTTCTTTCTTACCATACTATCGAATTCATAGAATATTGCAGATTATAGTCGGCTCATTTCATTTAAGTTAAGACGCGAAATTGGAATTTTTTTCATTTGACTTCGTCCATTTTTGATCAAAACTCAGAAGGAAAGTTCCATTGAATTGAATTAATCATTTTGGCTGGCTGTTTTTACGTAAATGATAAGTAGAAAAGCGGTAGGAACTAGAATGAATAGTGCAGTAGCAATAAATGCAAGAATATTTACTTCCATAATCTCATCAGTTTTTTTACTTCGCAATAACTCGGGATTTAATCCCCTAGAGATGATAAATTTTTCGTCTCTAAATTCAATCAATAAAGTACCTTTTAATGATCTTGAATCGGATCAATATCATGAATAACAATATCTGATCTATCAAATCAACTCGTCGTCGAGACTTGAATAGTATAACATAGTATACTATAGTAAGTTCTTTTATCCATACCGAATCCAAAGTAGATTTGGATTCCTGACCCAATCAATCAAAAATTCCTTTATTTATCATCCGTTTCCTTGTTTTTTTTTATAGCCTGCCTTGCGTCTTCTTTGTAAATCATCTGATGAATTATCATCAAATTGCCTTTTCAGTTCGATTAGTCACATAGTGACAAATCGAAACAAACAATAAAAACGAAATGAAAAAAAATACTTAAGTTCTAAATTCCTTGTTTTACTCTGATTTTTTTGAAAACAAGGGGTTGATAAAAATGAGGCCGGGATAAAAGATCTAATATTCATTAAATTCAAAATTCACTATTTTAGTGTTTGGGATTTGTTCCACAAGCTCTTAAAATTAAGACAAAATAGGAAAGAAAAAAAATAAAGACTCTTTTTTGTTTTGGCAATGAAATTATGCCCCTGCCACCCTTTGTATAGTTCATATAAAGGGAAAAATAAATTAATGTATTTATTGAATATTTGATCCGTCGGGACTGGCGGGGCTCGAACCCGCAGCTTCCGCCTTGACAGGGCGGTGCTCTGACCAATTGAACTACAATCCCAGGGAAATAAGGGATCTAGCAGAAAATTTTATTCTTTTTTCTCTTCGTATGCAGGATTTCTGCAACACAAAGGGGGTTATATCATGGTATATTGGCAAATTTCTTGGGTCGAGCTGGATTTGAACCAGCGTAGACATATTGCCAACGAATTTACAGTCCGTCCCCATTAACCGCTCGGGCATCGACCCAGGAAGAATCAATTTTAGGCTTATTGTTAATCCATGATCAATTTCCTTTCGTAGTACCCTACCCCCAGGGGAATTCGAATCCCCGCTGCCTCCTTGAAAGAGAGATGTCCTAAACCACTAGACGATGGGGGCCGACTTACCCAACCGCCCTCATACTATGATCATAGTATGATCATTTTTTGAAATTGTCAATATAATGGAATGGTATGATTAGATCCGAGGTATCTTTCCGTTTTTCAGAATTAGATATAATTTTTTGATTCGTCACCCATAGTCATGAATCGATTCATTAGAATCGACATTCTCTATAGAAATATACTAAACTAAATTTAGTAAGCGGGATCAAGAAATTATTCAAAACTTTCTCTAAAAATCGAATTTCGTTCAAAGGTACAAGTAAAATCCCTTCATCCCATGATTTGATCAAATATCTTGAAATTTCTTTTATGTCAAATTAGTAATTGTACATGTATGTTATGTATCAATCAAGTCCATTT